GCTATTGGTTTGATACGAATAATGGCAGTTGTTTCAGTATGTTAAGGATACAGATGTATCCACAATTCATTTAGAGTTACTTAATAGCCTATTTCTTATACCATATCTCTATCCCGTGAAATTCTCGAGCCGAAAGATGGATGCATATGCTATGTTTCATTTTGCTAAATGATATCAATTAAACGGTGTATCAATTCCATAAATTGGATATAGCAATAAATAAATCAGCAAAATTCTTTTATTTTAGATAGAAGAAACTTTTCTTCTATCTAAAATAAAAGAATGTACCCTTCTATCCAAATCCAATTTGCATCGATAAAATAAATCCAAATTCCAGTAGTAGATGAATAATTGCAAATTTTTGTGTGTACGAGATTAGAATAACTTCAAAATAACTGACATAATTTTTTATTTTTCCTGATCAGAAAAATACATGAAAAAGAAAGGAGGTAGAAAAATTTTTGGATTTATGGTTAAAGAAGAAAAAGAAGAAAACTGGGGTTCTGTTGAATTTCAAGTATTCAGTTTCACCAATAAGATACGGAGACTTGCTTCACATTTGGAATTACACAAAAAAGATTTTTCATCGGAAAGAGGTCTCCGAAGACTTTTGGGAAAACGTCAACGTTTGCTGGCTTATTTGGCAAAGAAAAATAGAGTACGTTATAAGAAATTAATCAGTCAGTTGGATATTAGGGAGCGGTAATTTCATCGTTCGAATTTTTTTTCTTATTTTATTAGTAGTCTTATAGTAGTCTTAGATTTTGCATTTTGATGAGCCTCGTTTTGAGGAATTCATGGAATAATCCATTTTCATGGAATAATGAATTAAGGAAGAAAGGATATGAGTCTACCGCTTACAAGAAAAGATCTCATGATAGTCAATATGGGCCCTCACCACCCATCAATGCATGGTGTTCTTCGACTGATCGTTACTCTCGATGGTGAAGATGTTATTGATTGTGAACCCATATTAGGCTATTTACACAGAGGAATGGAAAAAATCGCGGAAAACCGAACTATTATACAATACTTACCTTATGTAACACGTTGGGATTATTTAGCTACTATGTTTACAGAAGCAATAACGGTAAATGCACCAGAATTCTTGGAGAATATTCAAATACCCCAAAGAGCCAGCTATATTAGGGTAATTATGTTAGAATTGAGCCGTATAGCTTCTCACTTGTTATGGCTTGGACCTTTTATGGCAGATCTCGGCGCGCAGACTCCTTTTTTTTATATTTTTAGAGAGAGAGAATTAATATATGATCTATTTGAAGCTGCTACAGGTATGCGAATGATGCATAATTACTTTCGCATCGGAGGAGTTGCTGCCGATCTGCCTTATGGATGGATCGATAAATGTTTAGATTTCTGTGATTATTTTTTACGAGGAGTTATTGAATATCAACAACTTATTACACAGAATCCCATTTTTTTGGAACGAGTTGAGGGGGTTGGTTTTATTAGCGGAGAAGAAGCTGTAAATTGGGGCTTATCGGGCCCCATGTTACGAGCTTCTGGAATACAATGGGATCTTCGTAAAGTTGATCTTTACGAGTCTTACAATCAATTCGATTGGAAAGTCCAATGGCAAAAAGAAGGGGATTCATTAGCGCGCTATTTAGTACGAATCGGTGAAATGAGGGAATCAATCAAAATTATTCAACAGGCTGTAGAAAAAATTCCTGGGGGCCCTTATGAGAATTTAGAAGTCCGACGCTTTAAGAAAGCAAAGAATTCCGAATGGAATGATTTTGAATATCGATTTCTTGGTAAAAAACCTTCGCCCAATTTTGAATTGTCAAAGCAAGAGCTTTATGCAAGAGTGGAAGCCCCAAAAGGTGAATTAGGAATTTATCTGGTAGGAGATGATAGTCTTTTCCCCTGGAGATGGAAAATTCGTCCGCCCGGTTTTATTAATTTGCAAATTCTTCCTCAGCTAGTCAAAAAAATGAAATTGGCTGATATCATGACGATATTAGGTAGTATAGATATCATTATGGGAGAAGTTGATCGTTGAAATGATAATAGACAGGGTACAGGTAGAAGCTATCAATTCTTTTTCGAACTTGGAATTATTAAAAGAAGTCTATGGACTGATATGGATTCTACCCATTTTGACCCTCTTACTGGGAATCACAATAGAAGTACTCGTAATTGTGTGGTTAGAAAGAGAAATATCCGCATCGATACAACAACGTATTGGTCCTGAATATGCTGGCCCCCTGGGACTACTTCAAGCTATAGCAGATGGAACTAAGCTACTTTTTAAAGAGGATATCTTGCCATCCCGAGGGGATATTCCCTTATTTAGCATTGGACCGTCTATAGCAGTCATATCAATTTTATTAAGTTTTTTAGTTATTCCTTTGGGATATCGCTTTGTTTTAGCGGATCTTAGTATTGGTGTTTTTTTATGGATTGCCATTTCAAGTATTGCTCCTATTGGTCTTCTTATGGCAGGATATAGCTCAAATAATAAATATTCTTTTTCAGGTGGTCTACGAGCTGCCGCTCAATCTATTAGTTATGAAATCCCATTAACTTTTTGTGTACTAGCAATATCTCTACGTGCGATTCGTTAAAATAGGATCTTTTTCCTCTGAAATTCATTGAATATTTATCTTCCTTTTCTTATTCTATATTCAGGTTAGTAAGTTAAACTAGATAGCTATATGAGTGAAACAAAACTGCTTATTAATTTGTAGTAAAAAGAAAAAATCTCATTTCCTACGTACAAGAAAAAATGGAAGTAAACATAAGCGGTGTAAATTCTTTACCCCAAGGTTGAGATTTTTTGATTAGTCATCATATCTTGAAGCGGGCAATAATAAAGGATTCCCGATACAGAAAGTTGTAATCATAAGGGAATCCATCAAAAGTTAGTGAGGGATTAGAAACACTAAAGTACATAAAGGATTAGTAATGAGGGAATCTAAGGCATTAGATATTTTTCCTCATAAAAGGAATCATAATAAGGACTTGAAATTGGTGGAAATGAGCAAGTAGTACTTTCTTCGGATTCCGATCCAGAGTATGTTCCCATTCACTTGTTAAGGAAATGGCTATCAAGAACGAATTAACCCTTTATTCCTTTTTTCTTTTTAAATACCCCTCGGGGAAAGAAGAATAGGACAAAAGATATGGAATGCAATACAAAAAAAAGATCTTTATTTATTCTTTTCGTCATTTATCCATATTCATACAGAATTCTTCATGAACTAATACCCAACTCTTTTCGTTTATTAATTGTTATAACGAGTGTTTTATTCCAAGATTAAGTTATTGCTGAACAAAGAAAAAGTACCATTATATTATAAAGGATGAGATGAATTCGGAAGCGTTTTTTATTATTCTAGCAGACAGAATTCCTTTGGTCTAATTTAGGACGTTGAAATCGATTTTATCTTAGATAATTCTAACTACGCCCAAGAAGATAATAACGAAATGAAACAGTACTTTCCTTTTTTCTGATCATAGAGGAGCCGTATGAAACTAAGGTTTCATGTACGGTTTTGGAATAGCGGTGGGAACTGTGATGTTATCGTCGACTATGATTATCCAACAGTTCAAGTACAGTTGATATAGTTGAAGCACAGTCAAAATATGGTTTTTTTGGATGGAATCTTTGGCGTCAGCCTATAGGTTTTCTGGTTTTTCTAATTTCTTCTTTGGCGGAATGTGAAAGATTACCCTTTGATTTACCAGAAGCAGAGGAAGAATTAGTAGCAGGTTATCAAACGGAATATTCTGGTATCAAATATGGTTTATTTTATCTTGTTTCTTACCTAAATTTATTAGTTTCCTCTTTATTTGTAACAGTTCTCTACTTAGGCGGGTGGAATTTGTCTATTCCCTATATATCCTTTTTTGGATTTTTCCAAATGAATAAAATGGTTGGAATTTTAGAAATGACAATGGGTATCTTTATTACATTAACTAAAGCTTATTTATTTCTCTTCATTTCTATCACAATAAGATGGACTTTACCCAGGATGAGAATGGATCAGTTATTAAATCTTGGATGGAAATTTCTTTTACCTATTTCCCTGGGCAATCTCTTATTAACAACTTCTTCCCAACTTGTTTCACTATAAAATAAGATCATACAATAACAGTAAGAATATTTTCAACACAAAAGTTCTCTCAAACAAGAGAAAGAAACATACCTTTTTCATAGATATTTCGAATATGTTCCCTATGGTAACTGGGTTCATGAGTTATGGTCAACAAACAATACGCGCAGCAAGGTACATTGGTCAAAGTTTCATAATTACCTTATCCCACACAAATCGTTTACCTATAACGATTCACTACCCCTATGAAAAATCAATTACATCGGAGCGTTTCCGGGGGCGAATCCACTTTGAATTTGATAAATGTATTGCTTGTGAAGTATGTGTTCGCGTATGCCCTATAGATCTACCTCTTGTGGATTGGAGATTTGAAAAGGATATTAAAAGGAAACAATTGCTTAATTATAGTATTGATTTCGGAGTTTGTATATTTTGTGGTAATTGTGTTGAGTACTGTCCGACAAACTGTTTATCAATGACTGAAGAATATGAACTTTCTACTTATGATCGTCATGAATTGAATTACAATCAAATTGCTTTGAGTCGGTTACCAATCTCCATAATGGGAGATTACACAATTCAAACAATTAGGAATTCAACTCAAAGTAAAATAGACGAAGAAAAATCTTGGAATTCAAGAACGATTACTGATTACTAGAATTTTTTTGTTAGAATCCAAAAGTTCTTTACTAACTAGAAAGAAAAACGAATACCTACTGCTTATTGCAAATTATTCCTGATTTAAAATCAGAGTAGATTTTCGTGATGTGATTTCTAACTATAGAAAGAACTTATATACAATATACAAAAAAATTTCCTAATCCCTTTTTTCTTCCTTGAATCTTTTAGTTTTAGTCAGTTCATGAAAAAATTTATACTATTAATTTCTTCTTATCCATAATGGATTTACCTGGGCCAATACATGAAATTCTTGTGCTATTTGGGGGATTTGTTCTTCTACTAGGGGGTCTAGGGGTGGTATTACTTACCAACCCAACTTTTTCTGCTTTTTCGCTAGGATTAGTTCTTGTTTGTATATCCTTATTCTATATTTTATTGAATTCCTACTTTGTAGCTGTGGCACAACTTCTTATTTATGTGGGAGCTATAAATGTCTTGATCATATTTGCCGTAATGTTCGTAAATGGCTCAGAATGGTCTAAAGATAAGAATTTTTGGACTATTGGAGATGGGTTCACTTCACTCGTTTGTATAACTATTCCTTTTTCACTAATGACTACTATCCCAGATACGTCATGGTATGGAATTCTTTGGACTACAAGATCAAACCAAATAGTAGAACAGGGTCTCATAAATAACGTTCAACAAATTGGGATTCATTTAGCAACCGATTTTTATCTTCCATTTGAACTCATTTCCATAATTCTTCTAGTTTCTTTAATAGGTGCAATTACTATGGCTCGGCAATAAGAAATACTTAGAATGAGTCAAAATTATAAGAATTGCAAATCTAAAATAAATCACTAAAGAACCACAATTTTGATTTAGTAAAACCCATCTACTGCCAACAAATACCTTCTTTTCTCTTTTGTTGTGTAATTGTTCTATTCTAATTAATTCAATCGGTTCAATTCTTGTCCTCATATTGAAATGAATCGAGATTGATAAGGAGTTAGTTAATGATGTTTGAGCATGTACTTTTTTTGAGTGTCTATTTATTTTCGATTGGTATCTATGGATTGATCACAAGCCGAAACATGGTTAGAGCTCTAATATGCCTTGAACTTATACTGAATTCAATTAATCTAAATCTCGTAACATTTTCTGATCTATTTGATAGTCGCCAATTAAAAGGAGACATTTTTGCAATTTTTGTTATAGCCCTTGCGGCTGCTGAAGCAGCTATTGGATTATCCATTCTTTCTTCCATCCATCGTAATAGGAAATCAACTCGTATCAATCAATCTAATTTTTTGAATAATTAGACATAGAATCTTCTAAACAAAGGGACACATATAATAATATGAAATATTAACATGAATACTATTTATTATTTGAGAATATCTATTTTTTGAGTAGGTTATTCCATAGTATTCATTTTTACTTAGTTGAATTTTTGCAATTCATTGATATTGCAATTTGAATATTGCAATAATTTATATTGAAAAGACGATAGCCAATTTATTGGCTAATTCGAATTCGTATATACAATTCGTATAATTATGATTGTTGAAGCCCAAAATTCAAGTCTCTTGGCTCTTTTCATGCTTTCTCACAAACGGATTAAGAAATATATTGCATTATTTGTTGAAGTTTGGATAAACCATTGCTTCGTCTGGTGTCTACAATACATTTGATTGATATAGTACTAATGATTGATATAGTACTAATTTCATTTTGACCAGATCGAAAATTTTTATGTTGAAAAGGAAAATTTATAGATCCAATGTCACATTCCGTAAAAATTTATGATACATGTATAGGATGCACTCAATGTGTACGAGCTTGTCCAACAGATGTATTAGAAATGATACCTTGGGATGGATGTAAAGCCAAGCAAATTGCTTCCGCGCCGAGAACCGAAGATTGTGTGGGTTGTAAGAGATGCGAATCCGCCTGCCCAACAGATTTTTTAAGTGTCCGCGTTTATTTAGGACCTGAGACAACCCGCAGCATGGCTCTATCTTATTGATACGTTACAAAAAATTCCACTTGAATCGTCTGATTCCTCTTTACCGAAGAAGCCTGTGCTCAAAATAATCGAGCACGGGCTTTTCTGGTCAAAACGTATCTTGTCTTTATCACTTTATCATGAGTTCTTTTCCTTGGTTAACAATACTTGTTGTTTTGCCGATATTTGCGGGTTCATTAATTTTCTTTTTACCTCATAGGGGAAACAAAATCGTTAGGTGGTATACTATGTCTATTTGTTTATTAGAATTCCTTCTAATGACTTATGCATTCTGTTATCATTTCCAATTGGAGGATCCCTTAATCCAATTAAAAGAGGATTCTAAATGGATAGATGTCTTCGATTTCCACTGGAGATTGGGAATCGATGGACTTTCATTAGGATCTATTTTATTGACAGGATTTATGACTACTTTAGCTACTTTAGCAGCTTGGCCGGTTACCCGGAATTCCCGATTATTCTATTTCCTCATGCTAGCAATGTATAGCGGTCAAATAGGATTATTTTCTTCGCGAGACCTTTTACTTTTTTTTATCATGTGGGAGTTAGAATTAATTCCTGTTTACTTACTTTTATCCATGTGGGGGGGGAAGAGGCGTCTCTATTCAGCTACAAAGTTTATTTTGTATACTGCAGGTGGTTCCATTTTTTTCTTAATCGGAGTTCTAGGTATGGGCTTATACGGTTCCAACGAACCAAGATTAGATTTGGAAAGATTAATTAATCAATCATACCCTGCAACATTGGAAATACTATTTTATTTTGGCTTCCTTATTGCTTATGCTGTCAAATTGCCAATTATACCCCTACATACGTGGTTACCAGATACCCATGGGGAAGCGCATTACAGTACATGTATGCTTTTAGCGGGAATCCTATTAAAGATGGGAGCATACGGATTGATTCGGATCAATATGGAATTGTTACCTCATGCTCATTATCTATTTTCCCCTTGGTTAGTAATAATAGGAGCGATGCAAATAATCTATGCAGCTTCAACTTCTCTTGGTCAACGAAATTTCAAAAAAAGAATAGCCTACTCCTCCGTCTCTCACATGGGTTTCATTATTATAGGAATTGGTTCCATAACCAACATTGGACTCAATGGAGCTATTTTACAAATATTATCCCATGGATTTATTGGGGCTACACTTTTTTTCTTAGCGGGAACGGCTTGTGATAGAATGCGCCTTGTTTATCTCGAAGAACTGGGAGGGGTTTCTATCCCAATGCCAAAAATTTTTACCATGTTTAGTAGCTTTTCAATGGCTTCTCTTGCCTTACCAGGAATGAGCGGTTTTGTTGCGGAATTAGTAGTATTTTTCGGACTAATTACTAGTCCAAAATTTCTGTTAATGCCAAAAATGCTAATTACTTTTGTAATGGCAATTGGAATAATATTAACTCCTATTTATTTATTATCTATGTTACGACAGATGTTCTATGGATACAAGCTATTTCATGTTCCAAATGAAAATTTTGTGGATTCTGGCCCGCGAGAACTCTTTCTTTTAATCTGTATCTTTTTACCAGTAATAGGAATCGGTATTTATCCAGATTTTGTTCTCTCGCTATCCGTTGACAGGGTAGAGGCTCTGTTATCCAATTATTATCCTAAATAGGATTTTTTTTCTTCTACTAGTCCACTCTATATTCCATAGTGGAAATACTAAAAAATTCAGAAAAAAGTAAAAGAGTCTAATTAGATCTATCTCGAATTTTTGAGAACCCTTTGAGAAGGCGTTCAAGGGGTTCTCAAATCAAACACAAAAATGGAAGTTTTTTCCATTTCATTAAGGTTTTATGTTATGTAATCATTTAGATGGGTAATGTAAATGAACCATAACTATGTAAACCTATTCCTAATAGATTGATACCAAAATAACAGATCCAAATTATAAGAAATCCTATGGAAGCTACAAACGCTGACTTCGTACCCTTCCAATTTGGATTTGTTCTACTATGTAAATAAATTGCAAATATGGTCCAAGTAATAAATGCCCAAGTTTCTTTAGGATCCCAATTCCAATAGGATCCCCACGCCTCATTAGCCCATACTGCTCCACAAAGAATACCTATGGTTAAAAGGGTAAACCCTAGACTAATGACACGATAACTCCAAGAATCCAAACGCTCAATTAATTGATATTTGTAATAATTTGGAAATGAAGGAAAAAAGGTGCTTTTTAAAGCACTTCTTTTTGCATAGAAATATTCAATCTCATTAAAGAAAAATGTTTTAAGCAAAACATTTTTCTTCTTTTTCGAAAAGAAATCTAAATTCTTTCGAAATCTAATGATTAGAAGAGCGGCGGATAATAAGGATCCGCACAAAAGAGTCGCATAGCTTAGTAACATCATACTGACATGCATCATTAACCACTGAGATTGTAGAGCAGGTACTAGTATTGTGGATTGATGCATTTCAGTTAAAAGACCCGACGTGGCAAAGCCTTGCGTTAAAATAGTACTCGGCGTAGTTATTGTGCTTAAATCATTTTTAGAGTTCTGTATCTTAGGAATCATATGAAGAATATACAGAGCCCATGAAAGGAAGATCAATGACTCATATAAATTACTTAATGGAAAATGTCCCGAAGAAGCCCAACGAGAAACTAAGAATCCTGTTATACAGAAAAAAGTGGCTATCATTCCTTTTTCTGACGAATCACGTAATCCCCCAAGTTCACGAACTAATAAGGTTATCAAATGAATCGTAATCACAATTGAAATTGTTGAGAAAGAAATATGAGTTAGTATATGTTCTAAAGTTGCAAATAGCATAAGGAGAAGGTCCCATTACAAAATTGGAAATTTCGAATTGAATCCATTTTATTTTATAATCTATTGTATTCTTTTTCGAGACTGCCGCCACTCGGACTCGAACCGAGATGCTTGAGCACTGCTTCCTAAGAGCAGCGTGTCTACCAATTTCACCATGGCGGCTAAGTTGAAATAACAGGTTTATTAAAAGAATATTAAGTTATTTTCTCGCGAATCGTCGAGATTGGAAGAGTCCATAGAATTTAGGACATTAGAATCTTCATTAAAATAGACTTCGTTTGGTAGTATCGTTGCGAATTTTTTAACAAAAAAATTCTTGCTTTGCCCAATAGAAACAAAGTTTGAAAGAGTTGGAACAATTTTTTCTCAGTTGCAATATAGAACTAATTTTTTAGTTAATTTAGGATAAGATAGGTAGAAGTTGTAAGTCTTATTGCAGGAATACTCTACTTTTCATAATAGAATCCCCCCTTTTTTATTTATTATACGGATTCTATTACGAAAAGTTCATTGATAGGAAAAGAATATTTAGGTCACAGTATACCAAAAACCCTTTTTTTATATATCAGAGAGGTTTGTTCTAAGAATATTGGACCGAGGAATTCGACACATAAAAGTACATTCATTAATTAATCCTAATTATTCATATTAAATAATTGGAATTTTTTGGGGATAGGTCAATTCATATTATCCCAAAACCCTATTATTTGTTTGTTTGTTGCCGAGAAAAACCCTTTGGTTTTGGATGCTCGCTGACGCCAGAAAATGATCTTGATTTTGCTAAAGAATAAGATTGTACTATGGAAAAATAAGTCTTTTTCTTCCAAAGATTTTTACGAATACGCTTTTTTGACATCGAAGTACGTTTTTTTGGAACTGCCATTCAAAAAGGAAATTACTTTTTTCTAGTTGTATGTGAAAGACATCTATTGCCGCAAATCAATCCATCTTTCTTCTTTTTCTTAGTATTTATACTTAGATACTAAAAGATATTGAAATTCTGAATTCTTTTTTACTTCATTTTGTCTAATGCGGATAAGACAAGAGTTTTTTAACATATTATATATTTTTTTTAGACTTTGTTTTAATAATATAGAATATATACAAAGGTTTTCTATTTAAATCAATTTATATTTCAAGTATACTCTCCATATACAGATATAAGGTATGGGGGCCTATCCCCCATATAAGACGGGAGGATAAAAGGAAGGGAAAATTCAATCAAATAGTTAATTAAGTTCAGAATGGTATTCCAGAATTGAATTCCAATCAATTTGAGTTACGAAACAAGGGAGCTGCTTCATTTTAATACAAAAAAATATTAAAGTAAAATGATTCAATCTTTTTTTGTATTTTAATAAAAGTCCTTCTTTAGGTAATAACTAGGTAACGAAGTTATTTCATTAACTTTTTGACTTTAACCAACAAAACCTATTCTTATTTTTTGATTGTTTCAATGAGAAAATTTTTGAAAAATTAAGAATTCTAGTATTTTTTTTATTCCTTCAGAAATAGATAAGAATTAGTTTGGTGAATCGGAAACTTTTTTTCAATTTTATAGAAAAATTGAAGTAAAATTTTCAAGTAAAAATTGCAATTTCTTTTCTTATGGAACATACATATCAATATGCATGGGTAATCCCTCTTCTCCCACTTCCAGTTATTATGTCAATGGGGTTTGGACTTTTTCTTATTCCGACAGCAACAAAAAATCTTCGTCGCATATGGGCTTTTCCTAGTGTTTTACTTTTAAGTATAGCTATGGTATTCTCAGTTCACCTGTCTATTCAACAAATAAATGGAAGTTCTATCTATCAATATCTATGGTCTTGGACCGTCAATAATGATTTTTCCTTAGAATTTGGATACTTAATCGACCCGCTTACTTCTATTATGTTAATACTAATTACTACTGTAGGAATCCTGGTTCTTATTTATAGTGACGATTATATGTCTCACGATGAGGGATATTTGAGATTTTTTGTTTATATAAGTTTTTTCAATACTTCCATGTTGGGATTGGTTACTAGTTCCAATTTGATACAAATTTATTTTTTTTGGGAGCTTGTGGGAATGTGTTCCTATTTATTGATAGGCTTTTGGTTTACACGGCCAATTGCAGCGAGTGCTTGTCAAAAAGCTTTTGTAACTAATCGTGTAGGGGATTTTGGTCTGTTATTAGGAATTCTAGGTTTTTTTTGGATAACAGGTAGTTTAGAGTTTCGGGATTTGTTTAAAATAGCTAATAACTGGATTCCTAATAATGAGATTAACTCCTTGCTTACTATTTTGTGTGCTTTTTTATTATTCCTTGGTGCAGTTGCGAAATCGGCACAATTCCCTCTTCACGTATGGTTACCCGATGCTATGGAAGGACCCACCCCCATTTCAGCTCTTATACACGCAGCAACTATGGTTGCTGCGGGGATTTTTCTTATAGCTCGACTTCTTCCTCTTTTCATATCCCTACCTTTGATAATGAGTTTCATTTCTTTAATAGGTACACTAACACTTTTCTTAGGAGCCACTTTAGCTCTTGCTCAGAGAGATATTAAAAGAAGCTTAGCCTATTCTACAATGTCTCAATTGGGTTATATGATGTTAGCTCTAGGTATAGGTTCTTATCAAGCTGCTTTATTCCATTTGATCACTCATGCTTATTCGAAAGCTTTATTGTTCTTGGGATCCGGATCTGTTATTCATTCAATGGAACCTCTTGTTGGATATTCACCAGATAAAAGTCAGAATATGGTTCTTATGGGTGGTTTAAGAAAATACATTCCAATTACAAGAACTTGTTTTTTATGGGGTACCCTTTCTCTTTGTGGTATTCCACCTCTTGCTTGCTTCTGGTCCAAAGATGAAATCCTTAGTAATAGTTGGTTATATTCACCCTTTTTTGGAATAATAGCTTCTTTTACTGCAGGATTAACTGCGTTTTATATGTTTCGGATATATTTACTTACTTTTGATGGATATTTGCGTGTTCATTTTCAAAATTACAGTAGTACTAAAGAGGATTCGTTGTATTCAATATCGTTATGGGGAAAAAGGGTATCTAAAGGAGTCAATAGAGATTTCGTTTTATCAACAGCGAAGAGTGGAGTTTCTTTTTTTTCACAAAATCTATCCAAAATTCATGTTAATACAGGAAATAGGATAGGGTCCTTTAGTACTTCATTGGGGACTAAAAACACTTTTGTCTATCCTCATGAACCGGGAAATACTATGCTATTTCCTCTTCTTATATTACTGCTTTGTACTTTGTTCATTGGATCTATAGGAATCCATTTTGATAATGAAATAGGGGAATTAACCATATTATCAAAGTGGCTAACTCCCTCAATCAACTTTTTCCAAGAAAGTTCTAATTCTTCCATAAATTCATATGAATTTATCACTAATGCAATTTCTTCTGTAAGTCTAGCTATTTTTGGTCTATTCATAGCATATATGTTTTATGGATCTGCTTACTCTTTTTTTCAGAATTTGGATTTAATAAATTCCTTTGTAAAAGGGGGTCCGAAAAAGTATTTTTTCCATCAACTAAAAAAAAAGATATATAGTTGGTCATATAATCGCGGTTATATAGATATTTTCTATACTAGGACCTTTACCTTGGGTATAAGAGGATTAACCGAACTAACGCAGTTTTTCGACAAGGGTGTCATTGATGGAATTACCAATGGAGTAGGTCTTGCTAGTTTTTGTATAGGAGAAGAAATTAAATATGTAGGGGGAGGTCGAATTTCGTCTTATTTATTCTTTTTTTTATGTTATGTATCTGTGTTCTTATTCTTTTTTCTTTCTTAAGGAATTCCCCTATCTCCTGCCATAGTTCGGTTTTCCGCGATTTTTTCCATTCCTCTGTGTAAATAGCCTAATATGGGTTCACAATCAATAACATCTTCACCATCGAGAGTAACGATCAGTCGAAGAACACCATGCATTGATGGGTGGTGAGGGCCCATATTGACTATCATGAGATCTTTTCTTGTAAGCGGTAGACTCATATCCTTTCTTCCTTAATTCATTATTCCATGAAAATGGATTATTCCATGAATTCCTCAAAACGAGGCTCATCAAAATGCAAAATCTAAGACTACTATAAGACTACTAATAAAATAAGAAAAAAAATTCGAACGATGAAATTACCGCTCCCTAATATCCAACTGACTGATTAATTTCTTATAACGTACTCTATTTTTCTTTGCCAAATAAGCCAGCAAACGTTGACGTTTTCCCAAAAGTCTTCGGAGACCTCTTTCCGATGAAAAATCTTTTTTGTGTAATTCCAAATGTGAAGCAAGTCTCCGTATCTTATTGGTGAAACTGAATACTTGAAATTCAACAGAACCCCAGTTTTCTTCTTTTTCTTCTTTAACCATAAATCCAAAAATTTTTCTACCTCCTTTCTTTTTCATGTATTTTTCTGATCAGGAAAAATAAAAAATTATGTCAGTTATTTTGAAGTTATTCTAATCTCGTACACACAAAAATTTGCAATTATTCATCTACTACTGGAATTTGGATTTATTTTATCGATGCAAATTGGATTTGGATAGAAGGGTACATTCTTTTATTTTAGATAGAAGAAAAGTTTCTTCTATCTAAAATAAAAGAATTTTGCTGATTTATTTATTGCTATATCCAATTTATGGAATTGATACACCGTTTAATTGATATCATTTAGCAAAATGAAACATAGCATATGCATCCATCTTTCGGCTCGAGAATTTCACGGGATAGAGATATGGTATAAGAAATAGGCTATTAAGTAACTCTAAATGAATTGTGGATACATCTGTATCCTTAACATACTGAAACAACTGCCATTATTCGTATCAAACCAATAGCGATTCATACAAGTTAAATCTTCTAATCAATGGTGGGCCAATAATGAATTTTTTTGCATATGTATTAAGACGCTTGGCCTGATTTCGAAATTGTCCAGAGTTTTTTATGTAGTTTTCATTGCAAAATGATGGATCTCCTTCCGTAACTTTCCAATTACGAGTACGAGAATTGAAAGACATGAAAATTCTCAATTCTCTACGGCGTCTAGGAGATAGATAGAATATTTTCAGGAACAAGAAAACCAGAAGAATCTTTCTCTCTATTCACTACCATTCCGCGTCTTCGACTTCTATTAGTTTCTTTTCTTCTTTAATGCAATAGCTATAGTTTGATATAGAATCCATTTCTCAAAGTAATGGAAACCTTTCTCTTATAGGAAATGGTTCGAAAATCGCTATTCCACCTTTTAGGTATCGTGAAAAGTGATACCTGTGAAGATCGTGCATTTCAGTCACATTCAGATCCGTTTTTTGAGTCCATGATATAACCAAATTGGATGGATCTTCCACCCGTTTAGCTAAGAAAGAATAGATGCAGAGGTGGATAATAGATCGATATGAAGATCATGAGCTGCCCCATAATGAAACCACCAGGAGTCGCGAATATCTCCTTCTTCCCTAATCC